GAAGGGGAAAGATCAAAAGACATGTCTTATTATTCTCAATAATCCATATTTATAGCAATGAAATAGTACTTCCCCAAGCGATAAATGGATAAACGATTCATTCCAAATTTCTATCAAATATCTTTTCTATAAATCTATAAAGGACCAGAAATACCTTGTTTACGTATCATTGGAAAGTGCATTAACATAAATACGGCAGTAAGAAGGGGCAATACAAAAGTGTGTAAACTATAAAAACGAGTCAAAGTAGATTGTCCCACACTAGCACTTCCACGCAATAATTCTACCAAAGGCGATCCTATTATAGGAATTGCTTCGGGTACACCTGTTACAATTTTCACTGCCCAATAACCAATTTGGTCCCAAGGTAAGGAATAACCAGTTACGCCAAAAGATGCGGTCAATACAGCGAGAACCACACCTGTAACCCAAGTTAATTCACGAGGTTTTTTAAATCCACCGGTAAGATACACACGAAATACATGAAGAATCATCATTAGGACCATCATACTTGCCGACCATCTATGAACTGATCGAATTAACCAACCAAAATTCGCTTCAGTCATTATGTATTGAACAGAAGCAAAAGCCTCAGTAACCGTCGGACGGTAGTAAAAAGTCATAGCAAATCCTGTAGCGACTTGTACTAAAAAACAAGTAAGCGTAATTCCCCCTAAACAATAAAATATATTGACATGTGGAGGAACATATTTACTAGTTATATCATCTGCAATCGCCTGAATCTCTAAACGTTCTTCGAACCAATCATAGACTTTATTGAGATAGGCGGAACTCCCCCTCCGAGAACCGTATATGAAACTTTCATCTCATACAGCTCAAGCAAAAACACCCAAATCCTAATTGCAACGGATATATAATGAAAGTTTGAAACCCTTTTTATTTTGAATCAAAGATTCAATCTTTTCTGACTTTAGTAAATAAGAAAAATCCGAAAGCTCTTCGTTGTTTGCGGTGATACTACCAAAATTTCAAGTTGGCTAAGTCGTCTTTATATTAATCCTTACGTGCCTCTTGAATCCACTCTTTTCCTATTTCGTTTTGAATTTGTTTTTATGTATAATGTGGATTTTCATATTTTTTTATTGTATTGATAGGAATTCTCTTGTTAAGAAACCTATGAATTGATTAAAACCTCAGATTCATACTAGAACCTCGACGATTCAATAAAAAAACCTAAGTTAAGTCAAGGATTCCCTGAGTAAGAACCCTTCGACTATCACCCATTCCATAAATAGATAGAATGCCTAAAATTTCAAAGACTTCAATTTTAAAATTTTTTGGAATCCGGATAGGAGATCTGAACATTAGGTATGAATCATAGTTCAAATATTTCTTAATCGATTTCATATATTCCGTGTTCCAGATACTAGAATAAATATCCGACGAAGGAGACCCATCTCTATGAAGATGACAGAGCCACACTCTGTACTATCAATAGGATCGATTATAACAAGTCACACACTCATATCCCGGAAATACAAAAACAAAAAAAATTCCGCGGTCAAACTCCCAAAACAAAGTATAATGGGCTCAAAATGATTCCTTTTGTATGACTTTACAATTCTTATAGAGCTAATTCATTGAAATTCCATCCAATAAAACGGAAGAATTATAAATCTCCAAAATAATAGATAGAAAGATGGCAAAAAGAGCCATTGCGACGCCCATCAAAGGAGTTGTTCCCCACCCAGGGGCTACTTTACCATATTCCGAATTTAAGGGTTTTAATAAAGTCCCTGCAGACGTTCGCTTTGAACCACCGTTCTCAACAGTTTCTGTAGTCATAAATCCTATTGTATTCGTTGAGATCTGTTGACTTTGTATACCATTCCGTTGTAGTTGTAAATAAACGATCTTATCATGGATCCATTGAGGTTTTGAAATTTTATAAGAATGGAAACAGCAACCCTAGTAGCCATCTTTCTATCTGGTTTACTTGTAAGTTTTACAGGGTATGCCTTATATACCGCTTTTGGGCAACCTTCTCAACAACTAAGAGATCCATTTGAGGAACATGGAGACTAGTTGACGTAATGAGCCTCGCAATGTTTTGAGGCTCATTACGTCAATTGAGATACTGAAAAATCATTTTATCTTTTTAGTTGGAACTTTAGGCGGTTCTCGAAAAAAGATAGCAAAAAAAATTATTCCTAAAGTCGACACTAAGAGGAATGTATAAACTAGTGCTTCCATAGATTCGATCGCAGTTTACAATTATAGCTTTCATACCTGTTTGTTCCCTTTTATTTGTGGGGGACCATCTACCGGATAAAAAATAAAGAAGGAACACGAGCAAAAAAGTAGTGATCAAGGTTTCTCTGACCCCTAAGGAAAAATTCCAAAAAGAAAATAGAGACGAAAGAAACCAAAGTAGTGTTATATCAGACTGCTTGTCTTCTTGTAGTTGGATCTCCAAGTTTTTGGAATGCTCCAAATTCGACTTGAGCATCCAAATCCGGATCAATACCAGCAAAAACATCTCTGAACAGGGTTCTAGCACCATGCCAAATGTGTCCGAAGAAGAAGAGCAAAGCAAATGAAGCATGTCCAAAAGTAAACCAACCCCTTGGACTGCTACGAAAAACACCGTCGGATTTCAATGTAGCACGATCTAATTCAAAAATTTCACCCAATTGAGCGCGTCTAGCATATTTTTTCACAGTAGCAGGATCGCTATAACTGACTCCGTTGAGTTCACCACCGTAGAACTCAACAGTTACACCAACTTGTTCAACACTATACTTTGACTCTGCCCTTCGAAAAGGAACATCCGCTCGAACAATTCCGTCGCCGTCTACCAAAACAATGGGAAATGTTTCAAAAAAGGTAGGCATACGACGTACAAAAAGTTCACGACCATCCTTATCTCTAAAGATGGGATGCCCTAACCATCCAACTGCTATTCCATCCCCGTTATCCATCGAGCCCGCCCTGAATAATCCTCCCTTCGCCGGATTATTTCCGATGTAATCATAAAAAACTAATTTTTCAGGAATTTTCGACCAGGCTTCTGCTAAACTTTGATTTTCTGCCAGCCCCATACTAACTCTTCGATATATCTCTTGCTGAAAGTATCCCTGATCCCACTGGTAACGAGTGGGCCCAAATAATTCAATCGGAGTAGTTGCGGAACCATACCACATAGTTCCAGCAACAACAAAAGCTGCAAAAAAGACAGCAGCTATACTACTGGAAAGTACGGTTTCAATATTTCCCATACGCAATCCTTTGTATAGACGTTGTGGCGGGCGGACACTCAAATGGAATAGACCTGCTAATATGCCCAATGTACCTGCTGCAATATGATGAGAGGCTATTCCTCCCGGAATAAAAGGATCAAAACCTTCTACGCCCCATGCGGGACTTACAGGTTGTACTTTTCCAGTTAGTCCATAAGGATCGGACACCCATATTCCAGGACCGTACAAACCTGTTATATGAAATGCACCAAACCCAAAGCAAGCCACTCCTGAAAGAAATAAATGAATTCCAAAGATCTTGGGTAAATCCAAAGAAGGTTTTCCTGTACGTTCATCAAAAAAAATTTCGAGATCCCAATATACCCAATGCCAGATAGCTGCCAAAAAGCATAAACCAGAAAACATAATATGTGCCCCAGCTACACCTTCATAACTCCAAATACCCGGATTCGTTACAGTTCCTCCTGTAATACTCCAACCGCCCCATGAATTGGTTATTCCTAAACGAGTCATGAAGGGTATAACGAACATACCCTGTCTCCACATTGGATCAAGAACAGGATCAGAAGGATCAAAAACTGCTAATTCATAGAGAGCCATCGAACCAGCCCAACCAGCAACCAAAGCCGTATGCATTATATGAACAGAAAGCAATCGGCCGGGATCATTCAATACAACAGTATGAACACGATACCAAGGCAAACCCATAGAAATTCCCCTTTATCCAAGATAGGTAGACACTACGTAACTTTATTGCATTAGAAAAGACTCTACTGTGACTATCCTATCGATCCTCGCTATTCAGTAAATTATAAATTATATTATTACGGAATAATTATGTTCATAGGAACAAAAAGAAGCAGATTTATTCTATACTCGATAAGTATCAATATGCAATGGGGTTGAATAACATTTTCGAGTAGCAAATACATACATATCTACTCATCACCCGATTCTTACTAATTTGACTTTATTCCTTCTTTTTTTCTTTCTAACTTTTTGTAATCTATGCAAAAAAGAAATCCGATAAAAGCTAATATTTAAAAATTCTAAACACAAAAAAATCATATTCTTACGTTTTTATATCAAAGTGAAATATATTACTTAGTTTTTTTCTTCAAGCAAATGCCTATTGGTGTTCCAAAAGTACCTTTCCGAGGCCCTGGAGAGGTAGATGCATCTTGGGTCGACCTATAGTGCGACTTGTCAGATATATTGGGTCGTATGGGATTTACCCGTTCTCTCCTCAATCGAGATATCCTCCGTTTCGCCCAAGAAGGAGTCATTAAATCATAAAAAATTTGGAGCGTGAAGTGCAATTTGATCCGTTTTGGGAGGATCCATATTACTATTTATTATTCTCAATTACAATGATTTATGGTTGGCTTGGTTGAACTCAAAAAAATAAATTATTCAGGCTCTGTTTAGAAAAACCCAACTCAATTAGTAATATATCTACGATTCCTAGTTCGATCCTAAATGATTCCTATGTGGAATATCTGTGGGTTGATTTCAAACTATTAATCAAAACTTGGTAGAACGTATAAACTGAATTGAAAAAATAAGCAGAAAGTTATAAAAAAAGAAAAAGGTAATAACAATATTTGTCCTATATGTGCAAATCAAAATTGAGTCAATCTTTACCCAGAGTAGAGCATAAACCTAAAAAGAGAAAAGAGACTCACTGAGGAACAAGAAAATATCATCGGGGTTGGTTGATGAAACAATACATCAATGAGAAGTTAATTCAATAAATTTAGTAACTTTTTATTTATTAGAATTATAAGCAGTAAAACTCGTCTTTATTCAAGAATAAAATCTTTTTTTGAGCATACATTGATTCTTTTTTTGTTTTTGAGATTTTTTTGAACCGTATGCATCAAAAGGTGCGTGTACGATTCCGAAGGGATACAATTGTACCCTAATTAATCGACTTTATCGAGAAAGATTACTTTTTTTAGGACAAGCCGTTGATAGCGAGATCTCAAATCAACTTATTGGTCTTATGATATATCTCAGTATTGAAGATGATAACAAGGATCTTTATTTGTTTATAAACTCTCCTGGCGGATGGATAATACCCGGAGTAGCTATTTATGATACTATGCAATTTGTGCGACCAGATGTTCATACAATATGCATGGGGTTAGCCGCGTCAATGGGATCTTTTATCCTGGTCGGGGGGGAAATTACCAAACGTCTAGCATTCCCTCACGCTTGGCGCCAATGAGATTTTTTTAAGAAAAAAGGGAAGACTGTGCCTTCGCCCTAGGAAATAGTAAGCAATAATAGCATGGCACTTTGCATTCGATATTATAAATCTTTTGATTCTTTTGAAAAACATTAGATTTAGATTATGTATCGAGAGAGTAGTATGAGATTAAAAGGCCTTCTCGATTTTATAATTGGGAGTTGGGTTTAGCGTCACAAACCTTTTTTGTTCACACTATCACACTAAAAGGCTCTTAACAATATTCATGTTATCAAAAGAAAAGAATCAAGAGGTGCGCAAAAAAATATTTTTTCTTTGGTTGGAACAAAAAGAAACTTTGGGATTGCCGAATCACATCCAAAACAAATCACATTAAGATAATTAAGATAGAAGGCAACGGAGCCATCATAGTATTTTATACATATTCCGAAAGGAAGGACGGCTATTTGATCATTTAACCACCTGGGTATGATAGATTCGATTTTTCTCTTTCTTTTTTCAATAAAGAGGCCAAGTTAGGTTAATCTTAGTGCAGAGCCGTATGCATATGCAAGAGGGATGCCTGTACGGTTGTTCAATTCGATCTTTTTCATATTATTCTATTCTTTATTTTCTATCCGCTTCATCATGTAAGCTAGAAAAACTTTTGAATTCTATTACTATTAGCAGGGTAATGATCCATCAACCTGCTAGTTCGTTTTATGAAGCACAGACAGGAGAGTTTATCCTGGAAGTGGAAGAACTGTTGAAACTCCGCGAAACCATCACAAGGGTTTATGGACAAAAAACGGGCAAATCCCTATGGGTTGTATCCGAAGACATGGAAAGAGACGTTTTTATGTCAGCAACAGAAGCACAAGCTTATGGAATTGTTGATCTTGTAGCGGTTAAATGAAAATAACATGTAATTCACGCAAATTCGTGATTGGAAATTTTTTAACTGCGTTTAATATTTATTAACTTACTATTTATTTTAAGAGAAATCGACATAATTCATAATCATCCGGTTAGGATCAATCTAAACCAGTCTATTATGTATCCAATTCAACATGCCAACTATTAAACAACTTATTAGAAATACAAGACAGCCAATCAGAAATGTCACTAAATCCCCCGCTCTTAGGGGATGTCCTCAACGACGAGGAACATGTACTCGGGTGTATGCGCGACTCGTTTCGATCATATAATGAGCCGGTACAAAAACAAAAAAACAAGGTGCCAATATCAATGATGAGTACCGGTAAGGTAAATAGGATAGAATCGAGGAGGGGGCCTTTTTTTTCTATTTATTATTTATCTAAAACAAAGAAACAAAAAACCCCTTTCATATTCCTGCATTGTGTATGAATTTTATGGCTTCCATTGGTGCAAATCAAATTACCGCAATGTAAGATGAGAGGCAATTCTCCATTGGTATAAAACGATTATCCATTAAGCGGAGGAATTTTTTAAGCATAAAGATTACGACCCTGCTCTGTCAAGAACGGACGGACTATTAAAGGGTCAGCTACCCAGCTAACTTTCCCAATTAAATACCGTTACTGTATAGATGGGTTTCGCTGTGAAAGGACTATTACTGGATAATTCATGGGTAGAGCAAAAGAGGATGAACTATACAAGTTACCAATAACCTGGATTAAATGAAGTGAAGGCTCCGGCTCCGGTGTATAGAGAAGACCTCACCGTTTAAGAAGTTACCATAGAAACGATGGAACCCACTACACTATTTCTTTATCTATTTTATATTTTTTATTTGCTATATTTTTGACACCTGTAAAAAAATAAAATTTCTTTCTTATTTCGCATTAAAATAAAAAATCGTGGTTAGGAAGGTTATAGTAGCCAAAGCCATTGGAATTTCTAGTTTATACATTGGAAAAATCCGTTTTGTTATTAATAGATTAGGAAGTGTTAAAAGAATAACTGAAAGAGAACAAATCAATTAGTTATTCGTGAAAGTTTCATCTATTCAATGACTAGAATTAGACGTGGATATATAGCTCGAAGACGTAGAACAAAAATTCGTTTATTTGCATCAAGCTTTCGAGGGGCCCATTCAAGACTTACTCGAACTATTACTCAACAGAGAATAAGAGCTTTGTTTTCAGCTCATCGGGATCGGGATATTAAAAAGAGAGAGTTTCGTCGTCTGTGGATCACTCGTATAAACGCAATAATTCGTGAGAGTGGAATATTCTATAGTTATAGTCGATTAATACATGATCTGTACAAGAGACAGTTGATTCTTAATCGTAAAATACTTGCACAAATAGCCATATCAAACAGGAATTGTTTTTTTATGATTTCCAATGAGATCACAAAAGAAGTAGATTCTTTCTAATCTACTGGAATATTGTAAACGTGTTTTCCCGGAGTTCAGTCTCCGGGAAGGTAGAATAGAAATGATTAAGATAAAAAAGTAGTCAAAATGAATGAACACGTTCAATACAAAAAACTTTCTCAAATTCTTTTTTTTTTTTCATACGACACATCTGGATTCTCGGAAAAGAACCAATCTTGTCTTTGAGTTTGGATTGAAATTATGATTCAAGAGTAAATCCTTTTAATTCTGGTTCTAAGACCTGTAGTTCTATCGGTTAACTCGGTTCTTTCAAATTGTTTCTGATTATTGAGAAAGGGTAACAAAGATAAAATACGAGCTTGTTTTATAGCCATAGTAATTAAACGTTGTTGTTTCAAGGTCAATCTATTCACTCGTCGCGATAAGATTTTTCCCTGTTCGCTAATAAATCGACTAATTAAACTCATATTTCTATAAGAAATTCGATCCCCTGATTGAATAGGAGGCAAACGCCTACGAAAAGGTCGTTTTGATTTAAGAAAAGGTCGCTTGGATTTATCCATGGTTTGTTTTATTATTTAATCTTATTCTTTTTCTTGAAAATTCTATTTCTTAATTTGAATTCATTTTAATTCAAAATTAAAATAGGATTTTTTTTTCGATTTAGATTTCTATTTATATAGAATTGTTCTATTCGATTTAATTTTGAATTATAGATAGAATGTCACCCCCTTCCCTTACTTGAAGGGGTAATATACAGGTACTCAATTTGATCTATTTCTTTATCTCCCCATGAATCGTATGCTTGTAACAATACGGACAGAACTTTCTCAATTCTAATCGATTAGGTGTATTGTGGCGGTTCTTTTGAGTAATATATCTGGAAATGCCCGTTGATACCCTATTAACGTTGTTTCGGGCACAGCTGGTACATTCCAAAATCACCGTTACTCGAACATCTTTACCCTCGGCCATGAGCCTCCTTTAAATTTTTGATTTACTCAACTTTTCGATTTTTGATTCAAAACGAATAAGTAAAGGGCAGAAGATTTCTAAATTTTATTTCAAATCGAAATAGAATATTTGATTTTTGATTTAAATATCTTGGATAATATTCTTTACTTAGACCTTCAACCCGCATTTCTATTCTACTCCCATATTTTTATTATATTTAGGAATATTGATTGAAATTAAATTCGAATTGGACCGCAAATTTCCCAGATGTTAAAGAGACTTTATTTTTTCCCTTTCCTCCCTTATTTCCTTATTTGAATTCTAAAAAAAAGAGAAAATAGGAGAAGGGATTAGTCACAGATATTTGATTCTATCTTTAATCTTCTTCATTCCTTACTATGTTATTAACTAGAATGAAAAAAGGGGAATGTTAGCGCATCCGGAAAAAAACGATTAATCTCTATTAATAGACCCGCTAAAGCACCAAACCATAGCGTACTTAGTACTGGTACCACGGAGAGATATGTTTTTAAATCTCGCATTGAAAATCCTCCCTTTTATTTATTGTAAAAGTAAAAAATAAAACATATATGATTCAATAGATAGGTCGTTAAAGACCAGACCCCCTATAGCTGTACACATAATACCTAATTAAAATGGAATTCTTTTATTATTAATAATTATTCAATTATCCAATGATCCGTCAATAAGATAGTACCTTATCCCTTATCATATCATAAAATTAGAAAATAAAAAATATTGATTTATTTTTGTATACAAATCTTTTACTATTATTATTATATGTTAAATGGAACAAAAAAGACGAAATGAGCAAAAAATGGTGTGGGGAAATAACGATGTGGAAACTAAGATAGAAATTCTATACAATGACACTGTGGAACAATGCAAAGGGATGTGGCGCAGTTTGGTAGCGCGTTTGTTTTGGGTACAAAATGTCACGGGTTCAAATCCTGTCATCCCTACCTATTACTTACTGCTACTACTCAAAGGCGCAGTAACGAGGAATCGACGAGGATCAATTCAAAGTGGACAGAATCTTTCATTTTTATTATACTCTGGGGTTCGAAAAAATACTTTGCTACAGTCTTATCTATTCCGATAAAAAAGCGCTCTTAGTTCAGTTCGGTAGAACGTGGGTCTCCAAAACCCGATGTCGTAGGTTCAAATCCTACAGAGCGTGATTCTTTTTTCTTAGATAAAATTAGACTGAAAGGGATTCAGTAACTTATCCAGCAATAGGGATTTGACCCCCTGTGGATTAAAGAGAGGAGGAGGCCAATACAATAAAAA